TTCTGTCCGTGAGGATCCCGCCAGAGCCAGAGCGCCTTCTACTTCTAATAGTAATAATAGTAAGAGGCCATGAACTAGATCAGAATCATTCTCAACGAATCCATAAGAAGTGATCCAATTCTTTTCATTGGGTCTGGATGAAGACCAAAGATCTTGAGCGACCGATCCGGCAGAACAACTCAAAAGATAAAGAAGTATCGTTAATTTCTTCATGCTCGTTCCAAGTTCGAAGTACCATTTGTACAAATAAGAATCCCCTCCCTTACATGAATTCTTCTTCATATAGATAGATATAGGATCTATGGGGCAATTACTTAGAAGTACATTTTGTGCAACAGCCCTTCCTATCTGATAGAAAAGGATCCCATGATCCTGAACCGATCTTATCTGGGATCGAAAATTCCAAGTTTTTCTATGAAGAGCTGATCTAATTGTATTAGTTTCTATAATGGATTTATTCTGTGTAATACTAATTGATAGGACCTCATTGATAAGTGCTACAAGATCTCGCGCATTGGAACCCATGGTTATGGACCCGAATCCGTTAGTATGGAACATCCTCTTTTCCAAGTGAAATCCCCTAGTATATGAAAGAATGAAAAAGTGCTTTCGTTGTTGTGGAAGAAGAAGCCTTCGTATCTTAATGCATGTATTGAATTTCTTCGGAGCTATTAGAGCGGGATCCACTTTTTGGGGAATATGAGTCGAAGCAATAACAAGAATCTTTCCAGTGGAACATCTTTCACAATCCCTGGAGAGATAGTTCTCTAATAGACCGAGGGATAAGTAATTCGACTCATTCACATGCAGATCATGAATGTTTGGAATCCATATTATGCAAGGAGACATTGCTTTTGCTAATTCGAATTGAAGGGTGATATCAAATCGGTCGATTTTTGGCGTCATATACATAGTTAGCAGCTCCGTATCAATATCAAGGTCATCATCACTACCATCAATATCAATATCGTCACTATCATCAATATCGTCAATATCATCAATATCATCAATATCATCAATAGGATAACCTTTAGGCTTGTCATCCGGGAACTTGTTCGGAAATACCGTAATGAAAGGAATATAGGAGTTTGTCGCTAGGTATTTTACCAAACAGGATCGTCCAGTTCCTATAGAACCTATCACTAAAATACCTCTAGAAGGGGATAGGGCTAAGCGGAGCGAAAAGGGAGGAGATGGGGAATGAAAACTATTAGCCCCCCACGAGGTTTGTGAATAAGCGATTGTCTGATAATGAGCAAGGAATATCCGTCTTTCTGCTAAACAGGATCTATTGAACTCATAATTCATTAGATCCTTTTTATGAATGTCAACTAAGTATCGTAAGGAAATTGATCCCGGTTGTTCAATCATTTGATAACCAGAGTCATTCTTTGATAAATGATCACTATAAGTCAGATTCAATAGAATTTTATCAATCCTTTTTTCTGTCGTTAAGGTGGAGAACTGAACCAAGAATTCTCTTTCTTCATCATCAATCGAATCACTGTTCGCGACCCAGAATTCTATTTTCTCATCAATCCAATCACCGTTCACGTTTTTTCTTTTTCTTATCAATGAATAGATCTCTTTACTTGTACGACTTAGATGTCTCGTATTTCTCGAAAAAATGATTCGATTGATGGGATTTGGTATGATACTTACAAGATCGATGAGATTGATCTTCCAATATTTCTTCTTAGAACGTATTGATTTGACCCCATAAGCACCACCCAATAGCATGTTGCCACCAGAAGCAGAACCCCGTATTTCTTCCAGAGAATCTCCTAATTGTTCCAGAACAACTAGAAAGAGATTCTTTAACCAGAAAGAATTCAGTTCAGATGTAGGATACCTATCCAGAAGTTTTCGAAATTCCATCATGTATGATGGAATCATCAAAGATTTGATCTTTTCTAACTCTGTCTGTAACTCACTAGAGGCTCGGGAAACAAAGAGAAGATGTATACGAACGAGATATCCAGCAACAAGAAGAAGGAAAAAGATTGAATAGAGGAACTCCCGAGCATTTGTTGATCTCAGATGTGCCCATATCAATGGAATGGGTGACTCATTCTTTCGATGAATCATTTCTTCGGACAGAAGAAGATTCTGTAAACATTGACTCGAAATATCACTTATCAGAGTCCATTGTGTAAGAATCTTCTGAGGAATTAGCCGTGATATATCTGATCCATGCATCATATCATGAAAAATGGATACAAATTTTTGACTGCTACTTAGTATCGGCAATGGGTCTGAAAGAGTATCTAAAAGGGTGAAATTGAGATATTTGCACCCTGTCGAAGTAAGGAACCATGGCATATATGTTTGGAACAGATTCCATTTTGAGAGATTTGAAAAAGCACTATCTCGTTGAAAGGTTCTATACATCTGCCCTTTCTCAACGCATTTCTTTAGACAAAGACTCCGTTTTTTCCTCTTTCCGGATGGTAAATACTTCTCAGAACATGGAGTGTGAATCAAACCCATGTTTGAATTG